GTATATTTTATATATTTATATGAAAATTTATTACATATGGTTTTGAAATTAATTAAATAATAAATTAATTATATACATATATATATATATATTAAAAATTTAATATATTAATATTTATATATATATATTAAATTACTAAAAAAATTAATATTAATTATATTAATATAATATAATCTATACGAATATTAATTGTTTAATTTCCAATTTAGGTTTAATAATAATATTATAAAAAGAAAAAAAGAGAAATTATTTAAAATTTAATAATTTATATTAAATATTTTAATATAAAAAAAAAAAAAAAAAAATCTATTCAAAATAATTTGCATATAAATAAATTTTTTATGGTTTATAAATTTTATTAAAATTTTATTTTACATATAAATTTTAGTGTAAATTTTAAATTATTTAAATAATAATTTAAATTTGAAAGTAGTAATTAATATTAAATATTTAAGAAATTAAGATTTAGTAATAATTTAATTAATAACAAATTTTGTGCCAGCAGTTGCGGTTATACAAAAATTAAATTGAATTTTATTAGTAATTAATTAATAAAGTTATATAAATAATAAAAATTTTAAATTATTAGGTGAAATTTTAATTTATTTAAATTTTATTTAAAGATTATGATTTAATAAATTTTATAAAAAACTAGGATTAGATACCCTATTATTAAAATTTAAAATTAAAATACTAAAATAGTAAATAATTATTTATTGAAACTTAAATAATTTGGCGGTATTTTAGTTCATTTAGAGGAATCTGTTTAATAATTGATATTCCACGAATTAATTTACTTAATTTATAATTTTGTATATCGTTGTTAAAAAAATATTTTTTAATAAAATTAATATTTAAAAATTATTATAAAAATTTAAATCAGATCAAGATGCAGATTATAATTAAGAATATAATGGATTACAATAAATTTATTTAAATAGATTTTAATATGAAAAATTAAATGAAAGTGGATTTAAATGTAATTTTATTTAGTTTAATAAAATGATTATAAATTGAAATATGTACATATTGCCCGTCGCTTTCATATATTTAAATTGAAATAAGTCGTAACAAAGTAGAGGTACTGGAAAGTGTTTCTAGAAAGAACAAATTAGAGCTTGATTATAAAGTGTTCCATTTACATTGGAAAGATATTAAAATTTAATTAATTTGAGGGGAAAAATTAATTATTTATATTATAATAAAAAAATTTTTAGGTAAAAATATTTTGGGGGGTTAAAGTATTTTTATTGAAAAAATAAAATAATTTATAATAAATTAGTATTGTAAAAGAATTTTGAAATAAATGAAATAAAAAATTAATTAAAAGTAGTTTTAATTTAATGTATCTTGTGTATCAGAGTTTATTAAATAAAATTTTTAATTTAAAAATTCTCGAATTTAAAAGAGATAATTAATTAATAAAGTTATTGTAGCATAAATATTTAAAATAATTAATTTGAAATGAAATGTTAATCGTTTTTAAATATATCTAGTTTTTTTAGAAAAAAATTTAATTTTTTATTATTCCATGAAAAAATTAATTAATTAATTTTTTCATGGAATAATGTTATATTTTAAGGGATAAGCTTTAATTTAAATTTATATAAATATTAATTTAAATTTTAAAATTTTTATAATTTATATTGTTAAAAAATTTTAATTTATTATAAATAATTTTATGTAAAATAAAATTTAATAAAATTTTATAAGTTTTATAAAAAAATATTTTTTAATTTTTAAAAAATTGATATAATGATAAAATTAGTATATTATTTATTAAAAATTATTATTTATAAAAAATAATTAATTAAAAGGAATTCGGCAAAAATTTATATTCACTTGTTTATCAAAAACATGTCTTTTTGAAAATAATATAAAGTCTAATCTGCCCACTGATTTAATAATTAAAGGGCTGCAGTAATTTGACTGTACAAAGGTAGCATAATCATTAGTCATTTAATTGGTGACTTGTATGAAAGATTGGATGAAATATAAACTGTCTCTTAATTAAATTTAGAATTTAATTTTTTAATTAAAAAGTTAAAATGAATTAAAAAGACGAGAAGACCCTATAGAGTTTTATAAATAAATTTAATTAAAATTATTATTAAAATAAATAAATTGAAATTATTTTATTTATTTTATTGGGGTGATAAAAAAATATATTAAACTTTTTTTAGTTGATTAACATATATAAGTGAATATTTGATCCAGTATTATTGATTAGAAGAAAAAATTACCTTAGGGATAACAGCGTAATTTTTTTTTTTAGTTCACATAAAAAAAAGAGTTTGCGACCTCGATGTTGGATTAAGATAAAATTTAAATGCAGAAGTTTAAAGTTTTGATCTGTTCGATCATTAAAATCTTACATGATCTGAGTTCAAACCGGTGTAAGCCAGGTTGGTTTCTATCTTTTAAAAATTAAAATATTTTAGTACGAAAGGATTAAATATTAAAATTAAATTTATATTAAGAATTTTATTAATTTTATTGTAAATGTTTAAATTAAAATTAAATGATATATATATATATATATATATATATATATACTATTTTGGCAGAAAAATGTGATGATTTTAGAGTTCATTAATATATAATTGTATTATATAGATAGTATATGTATATATTTGATATTTATATAATTATAGTTGGTTTATTAATTTTAATTATTGGAGTTTTAGTAGGAGTTGCTTATTTAACTTTATTGGAGCGTAAAGTTTTAGGTTATATTCAAATTCGAAAAGGTCCTAATAAAGTAGGTTTTATAGGAATTTTACAACCTTTTTCAGATGCTATTAAATTATTTACTAAAGAACAAACATATCCTAATTTTTCTAATTATTTGTGTTATTATTTTTCTCCTGTAGTAAGTTTTATTTTATCTTTAATAATTTGATTGTTAATTCCTTACTATTTTAATTTAATTAGATTTAATTTAGGTATTTTATTTTTTTTATGTGTTACTAGATTGGGGGTTTATACAGTGATAATTGCTGGTTGATCTTCTAACTCTAATTATGCTTTATTAGGGGGATTACGTGCTGTAGCTCAAACTATTTCCTATGAAGTTAGTTTAGCATTAATTTTGATATCTAGAATAATTATAATTATAGATTTTAATTTAATAAAATTTTTTTTTTATCAGGAGTTTGTTTGATTTATTTTATTAATATTTCCTTTGAGATTATGTTGAATAAGTTCTAGATTAGCTGAAACTAATCGAACTCCGTTTGATTTTGCGGAGGGTGAGAGAGAATTAGTTTCTGGGTTTAATGTTGAATATAGAAGAGGGGGATTTGCATTAATTTTTTTAGCTGAATATTCTAGAATTTTATTTATAAGAATATTATTTGTTTTAATATATCTGGGGGGTTTTAATTTAAGAATTATATTTTATTTAAAGTTAAGATTTATTTCTTTTTTATTTATTTGAGTTCGGGGTACACTCCCTCGTTATCGTTATGATAAATTAATATATTTGGCTTGAAAAAGATATTTACCAATTTCTTTAAATTTTTTATTATTTTTTTTAGGATTTAAAATTTTATTATTATAATTTAATTTTTTTTTAGTATAAATTAATAGAAATATAATTCTTTCTTAAGTTTTCAAAACAAATGCTTATTACAAGCTCATTAATTATTTAATTAAATAATATTTTATCTCAATATTTATTAATAAATGGGTTAATAATAAAATATGAAAAGTAAAAAATAGTCAATAATTGTCCTGTTATAATGAATGGATCTTCTACTGGTCGTGCTCCAATTCAAGTTAATAAAATTACAATATTAACTATTGATCAGAATAAGATTTGATTAATAGGATAAAATTGAATTCCTTGAATTTTTTTATTGAATGTAAAAGGTAAAATAATTAAAATTAAAATAGATATTACTAAAGCAATTACTCCTCCTAATTTATTAGGAATTGAACGTAAAATTGCATATGCAAATAAAAAATATCATTCTGGTTGAATATGAACGGGGGTTACTAAAGGATTGGCAGGAATAAAATTATCTGGATCTCCTAATAAATATGGATTTGTTAAAGTTAAAATAGTTAATAAAAATAATATAAAAATAAATCCAATTAAATCTTTGAATGTAAAAAATGGATGAAAGGGGATTTTATCTAAATTACTATTTAAACCTAGGGGATTATTAGATCCTGTTTGATGTAAAAATAATAAGTGAATTATGGTTATTATTAAAATAATAAAAGGTAGTAAAAAATGAAATGTATAAAATCGAGTTAAAGTAGCATTATCTACTGCAAATCCTCCTCAAAGTCAAGTTACAATTTTAACTCCTAAGGAGGGAATAGCGGATAAAAGATTAGTAATTACTGTAGCTCCTCAAAATGATATTTGACCTCAAGGTAACACATAACCTATAAATGCTGTTGCTATTAATAAAAATAAAATGATCACCCCAATTATTCAAGTATATTTTAAGTTAAATGATTCATAATAAATTCCTCGTCCAATATGTAAATAAATACAAATAAAAAAAAATGATGCTCCATTAGCATGCAAGGTTCGAATTAATCATCCATAGTTTACATTTCGACAAATATAATTTACTCTATAAAATGCTATTTCAATGTTTGCTGTATAATATATAGTTAAAAATAATCCTGTTAAAATTTGAATAATTAAACATAAGGCTAATAAAGATCCAAAGTTTCATCAAGCTGAAATGTTTGATGGGGATGGTAAATCAATTAGTGATCCGTTAATAATTTTAAAAATAGGGTGAGTTTTTCGTATAGTGATATATTTATTTATCATTAAAATTTAATTTAAATTTGATCGAATAGGTCCATAAAAAATATTAGTAATTTTTACAATTGCGATTAAAGTAATAAATAGATAAATTACTAACATTATTATAATTAAAAATGTTTGATTATTATATAATTTTCTAATATTAATTTTATTTTCATTATTAAAAAAAAATATTAATTGATTAAAATTATCTATATCTGAGTTTATTGATAAATTTATTCATGAAATATTATTTTCATATATGATTTTGATTGTTAATGTTATTAAAATAATAATAAAAAATATTTTTTTTAAGTTAATAATTGATTTAAATAATTCATTTGAAGCAATTCTTGACACATAAATAAATAAAACTAATAATCCTCCTAAAAAAGTAAGAAATAAAATATATGAAAATCAATAAGTTTTAATTATTATTCCAGATAATAAACAAGTTAATAAAGTTTGGATTAAGATTATTAAACCTATAGATAGGGGATTATTTAAGAATAATATAAGGAATGAAAGTATAATTAATATTAATGATAAAATTATTTTAATAATTTCAAATCAAAGAATAGTTTAATAAAAATAATAATTTTGGAGATTATTGATAAAGAAATTCTTTTTCTTTGAAGTTTTTAAAGTAAATAACTTAACTTTGATTTACAAGACCAATATTTTTTTAAACTATAAAAACAAATGATAATTTTAAATATGTGAATAATTTTTATTATAATATTTATTGTAGGAAATTTAATTTTTATTTCTAAACATAAGCATTTATTAATTGTTTTACTTAGATTAGAGTTTATTGTATTAAGAATTTTTTTTTTTATGTTAATTTATTTAAGATTTATTAATTATGATATATATATATTAATAGTATTTTTAGTTTTTTCAGTTTGTGAGGGTGCTTTAGGTTTATCAATTTTAGTTTCTATAATTCGTACTCATGGAAATGATTATTTTCAAAGATTTAATTTATTATAATAAAATATAAGTTATATATATATATATATATATATATATTAAATTTAATAATGATAAAATTTTTATTTATAATAATTTTTATAATTCCTTTTTGTTTTATAAAAAATATATTTTGAATGGTTCAAATAATATTATTTTTATTAATATTTTTATTTATAAATTTAAGTTTAAGATTAAATTTATTTTGTAATTTAAGTTATATAATATCTTGTGATGTTATATCTTATGGTTTAATCATATTAAGAATTTGAATTTCTATTTTAATAATTATAGCTAGAGAAAATTTATATAAAATAGATTTTTATGTTAATTTTTTTTTATTTAATATTATTTTTTTATTAATTATATTATTTATAACTTTTAGAACAATAAATATATTCATATTTTATTTATTTTTTGAGGGAAGTTTAATTCCTACATTATTATTAATTATTGGTTGAGGGTATCAGCCTGAGCGTATTCAAGCTGGCATATATTTATTATTTTATACGTTATTTGTTTCTTTACCTTTATTAATGGGTATTTTTTATGTTTTTAATGAAATTCAGTGTATAATAATTTATTTTTTAAAATTTTTTAATTTAAACATTTATATGTTATATTTTTCTATAATTTTAGCTTTTTTAGTAAAAATGCCTATATATTTTGTTCATTTATGATTGCCTAAAGCTCATGTTGAGGCCCCTGTTTCTGGGTCTATAATTTTAGCGGGAATTATATTAAAATTAGGGGGTTATGGTTTATTACGTTTAATAATTTTTTTACAAGAAATTAATTTAAAATTAAATTATATTAGAATTATTATTAGATTAATTGGGGGATTTTATATTAGATTAAAATGTTTTAGTCAGGTAGATATTAAATCATTAATTGCTTATTCTTCTGTAGCTCATATAAGTATTGTAATTAGAGGGATTATGGTAATAAATTATTGAGGGTTTATTGGATCTTATATTTTAATAATTGGTCATGGTTTATGTTCATCTGGTATATTTTGTTTAGCTAATATTAGATATGAGCGTTTACATAGACGAAGATTATATATTAATAAAGGAATAATAAATTTTATACCTTCTATAAGATTATGGTGATTTTTATTAATGTCTTCTAATATAGCAGCCCCTCCTAGTTTAAATCTTATAGGGGAAATTAGTTTGATTAATAGATTAATAAGATGATCTTGAATTTGTATATTAATATTAATATTAATTTCTTTTTTTAGAGCCGGTTATAGATTATATTTATATTCATTTATTCAACATGGAAAATATTATTCAGGGATTTATAGATATTATAGAGGTGTTTCACGAGAGTATTTAATATTAATGTTACATTGATTACCTTTAAATATTTTAATTTTAAAAATTGATTATAGAATAATTTGATTTTATTTAAATAATTTAAAAAAAATATTGATTTGTGGTGTCAAAAATATGATAAAAATTCATTTTAAATTATTAATAATATAAAATATTCAATTTGTTTTATTTCTTTTATTTTTTTATTTTTAATAAGAATAATTAATTTTTTTTTTATGATATATTTTATTATAAATAATATGGTTATTTTATTAGAGTGGGAAATTATTTCTTTTAATTCAATAACTATCATTATGTCTATTTTATTAGATTGAATATCTTTATTATTTATAATATTTGTTTTTTTAATTTCTTCTGTTGTTATTTATTATAGAAAAAGATATATAAGATCTGAATTGAATTTAATACGTTTTATTATTTTAGTATTATTATTTGTTTTTTCGATAATATTATTAATTATTAGTCCTAATATTATTAGAATTTTATTGGGTTGGGACGGATTGGGTTTAGTTTCTTATTGTTTAGTGATTTATTATCAAAATTTAAAATCTTATAATGCTGGGATATTAACAGCTTTAAGAAACCGAATTGGGGATGTTTTTATTTTAATAGTTATTTCATGAATAATAAATTATGGGAGATGAAATTATATTTTTTATTTAGAATTTATAAGTAATGATTGGGAAATAATTATAATTAGAAGATTAATTATTATGGCTGCTATAACAAAAAGTGCTCAAATTCCTTTTAGTTCTTGACTTCCTGCTGCTATAGCAGCTCCTACCCCTGTTTCTGCTTTAGTTCATTCGTCTACTTTAGTAACTGCTGGTGTTTATTTATTAATTCGATTTAATATACTATTAATTGATATATTTTTTTTAAAATTATTATTAATATTGTCTGGGTTAACTATATTTATAGCAGGTATTTCAGCTAATTATGAATTTGATTTAAAAAAAATTATTGCTTTATCAACTTTAAGACAATTAGGTTTAATAATAAGAATTTTGAGAATAGGATTGCCTAATTTAGCTTTTTTTCATTTATTAACTCATGCTATATTTAAAGCTTTATTATTTATGTGCGCTGGGGTTATCATTCATATGATAAATGATATACAAGATATTCGATTTATAGGGGGAATTAGTTTGTATGTTCCTTTAACTTCTTTATGTTTAAATATTTCTAATATAGCTTTATGCGGTATTCCTTTTTTAGCGGGGTTTTATTCTAAAGATTTAATTTTAGAAATGGTAAGATTTAGAGAATTAAATTTAAGAATTTTTTTTTTATATTATATTTCTACTGGATTAACTATATTTTATAGTTTACGGTTAATAATATATTTAATAGTGGATGATTATAATTTAATAAGAATTTATAATTTATATGATGAAGATTATACCATATTAAAAAGAATATTTACTTTATTATTTATAAGAATTATTAGAGGAAGATTTTTAAGATGATTTATTTTTTCTTACCCTTATATAATTTATTTACCTTTTAATTTAAAAATAATAGTAATTTATGTTAGATTATTAGGGGGTTTAATGGGTTATTTGATTAGAAATATAAAAATTTATTCTATTAATAAATTTATTTTAACTTATAATTTAAGAAATTTTTTATGTTTAATGTGATTTATGCCTAATTTATCAACTTATGGTTTAAGATACTATTTTTTAAATTTTAGTCAAAATTTATTAAAAAATATTGATTTAGGTTGGAGAGAGTTATATAGAGGATTTGGGATAACTAAAATTTTAAAAAAGTATTCTGTTTTCTATATAATTTATCAGGTTAATATTTTTAAAATTTATTTATTTAGATTTATTATTTGAATAATAATAATTTTATTTATATTATTATTATTTAGAAATTAATTTAAATAGCTTATAAATTAGAGTATAATATTGAAGATATTAAGGAGATAAATATTATCTTTAAATATTTATAAAAATTATTTATTTTATTTTTACAATGAAAATGTAAAGTTTTAATTTAAACTATATAAATAGAAATATTAATGGAATTTAACCACTAAAAATTAAGTTAGCAGCTTAATTTTAATCTTTATATTTCAATATATATATATATATATATATATATATATATATATATATATATATATATATATATATGTATATGTATATGTATATGTGTATTTAATTGGAATTATAAATTCAATTTTATCATTAACAGTGATATACCTCTTTTTGGTTTCAATTAATATTCAAATAAGGAGTTAATTAACTCTTTCTTTTAAGTCGAAATTAAATGCACAATTGCTTCTTATTTAAGGTAAATTATATTTATAATATTTTTTGAATGCAAATCAAATGTTTTATTTTAAACTATAACCCTAGTTAGTTCAATTTAATATATTTTGATTTCATTCATGATATAAGCCAATTAATAGAATTATAATAAAAAAGAATCTAATTTTAGATCAAAAAATAAAGTTTACTAATTTAAATAATGGGATAATTGGGAAAATAATTGCAATTTCAACATCAAAAATTAAAAAAATTATAGTAATTAAAAAAAAATGTAATGAGAATGGAATTCGAGCTGATGATTTTGGGTCAAATCCACATTCAAATGGGGAACATTTTTCTCGATCTGAAAATGTTTTTTTTGATAATATGATTGATAATAGTATTATAATATTAGAAATTAATATAATAATTAAAAAGATATAAGTTATTAAAATAATTATTTATATTAAAATTATTAAACTTTTTGATTGGAAATCAAATATACTAAATATATTATATAAATAATAATTAATTTCCCCATCAATAAATTGAAATGTAAAGGAATAATCATACTACGTCTACAAAATGTCAATATCATGCTGCTGCCTCAAACCCAAAATGATGATTTCTAGAAAAATGATTATTTAAATGACGAATTAAACAAATAAATAAAAATAATGTCCCAATAATTACATGTAATCCGTGAAATCCTGTAGCTATAAAAAATGTTGAACCATAAATTCTATCTGCAATAGTAAATGGAGCTTCTAAATATTCATATGCTTGTAAGATGGTAAAATAAATTCCTAAAATAATAGTAATAAAAAGGCCTTGAGTTATTTGTGAATTATTATTTTCTATGATAGCATGATGAGCCCAAGTAACAGATACTCCTGATCTAATTAAAATAATTGTATTTAGTAAGGGGATTTGGAAGGGGTTAAATGGGGTAATACTAGTTGGGGGTCAAATTGCCCCAATTTCAATATTAGGGGCAAGACTACTATGAAAAAATGCCCAAAAAAATGATACAAAGAAAAAAATTTCAGAAATAATAAATAAAATTATCCCTCATCGAAGTCCCTTAGTAACTAAAATTGTGTGTTTACCTTGTAAAGTTCCTTCTCGACAAATATCTCGCCATCATTGATATATTGTTAAAATAACAATTAAATAACCTAAAATTAATAAATTTATATTGAAATTGTGAAATCATTTTACTATTCCTGTTACAAGAGTTATAACTCCAATAGCTCCTGTTAAAGGTCATGGTCTATAATCTACTAAATGAAATGGATGATTAAAATTTATTTTCATTAGTTTACTTCTCTAGAATATAAAGTTCTTAAAATTGCAATTACATATGATTGAATAATAGCAACTGCTGATTCTAAAATTAATAATAAAATTTGGATGATAATTAAAATGATAATAAAGTAATTAGATATACTAGTTCCTGTTCCTCTTAATAAAGTTATTAATAAATGTCCTGCAATTATATTTGCAGTCAATCGAACAGCTAAAGTTCCTGGTCGAATAATATTTCTAATAGTTTCAATTAAAACTATAAATGGTATTAAAATAGATGGGGTTCCTTGAGGAATTATATGGATAAATATATGTTGAGAATTATTAATTCACCCATAAATTATAAATCTTAATCATAAAGGTAAAGAAATAGATAAGGATAAAGTTAAATGACTTGTTCTAGTAAAAATATATGGAAATAAACCTAAAAAATTATTAAATAAAATAAATGAAAATATTGAGATAAAAATAAAAGTAGATCCTTGAAAATAATTATTTTTTAATAAAGTTTTAAATTCATTATGAAGTTTTTTTAAAATAAAATTTCATAGAAAAAAGTGTCGATTAGGGATTAATCAGAATGAATATGGAATAAATATAATTCCTAAGATTGTTCTAATTCAATTTAGGGAAATATTAAATAAATTAGTAGAGGGGTCAAAAATTGAAAATAAATTACTTATCATTTTCAAAAGAAATTTTTTAATTTTAAGGGGGAAAATAAATTATTATTTTTATTAGGGATTTTTTTATCAAAAATATAATAATTTATAATATTAAAAATTAAATAAATAATTAAAAAAAAAATAAAATAAAATAATCAGTTAATTGGTATTATTTGTGGAATAAAAGAATATTATTTTAATTAATAATTTAAATTTGACATATTTATGTTATATTTTTAACTAATTCTTTAAATAATTGTAAATAATTTCATTAGAAGTAAATGCTAATTTACTATAAAATGGTTTAAGAGACCAGTACTTGCTTTCAGTCATCTAATGAAGAATAATTATTAATTCAATTAATAAAATTTTTAATTGAAATTCTTTCGATTACAATAGGTATAAAACTATGATTTGCTCCACAAATTTCTGAGCATTGACCATAAAAAATACCAGGTCGATTAATAAAAAAATTAGTTTGATTTAAACGTCCTGGATTAGCATCTACTTTAACTCCTAAGGAGGGAATAGTTCATGAATGAATTACATCTGTTGCAGTTACTATAATTCGAATTTGATTATTTATAGGTAAAACAATTCGATTATCTACATCTAGTAAACGAAAATTTCTAGGGTTTATTTCATTAGAGGGGATTATATAAGAATCAAATTCAATATTATGAAAATCTGAGTATTCATATCTTCAATATCATTGATGACCAATAGATTTTAAGGTAATTAGGGGATTGTTTAATTCATCTAATAAATATAATAAGCGTAAAGAAGGAAGAGCAATAAAAATTAAAGTAATTGCTGGTAAAATAGTTCAAATTAATTCGATTATTTGTCCTTCTAATAAAAATCGGTTAATATATTTATTAAATAAAATTCTAAATATTAAATAGCCCACTAAAATTGTAATTATAATAAGAATAATTAAAGTATGATCATGAAAAAAAATAATTTGTTCTATTAAAGGGGACGCTCTATTTTGTAAATTAAGGTTTGATCATGTTGCAATTTCTAAAAAAAGGATATTCCTTTATAAATGGGGTTTAAATCCATTACATATAGTCTGCCATATTAGAATAAATTTCTTAAAATAGGTAATTCATTATATGAATGTTCAGCAGGGGGTAGATTTTGGTATCATTCAATTGAAGATGGTAAATTTAAAGAAAATAATGCAATTCGTTGGTTAATTAAAGATTCTCAAATAATAATTAATATAAATATAATGGCTAATAAAGAAATATAAGAACCTAAAGATGAAATAATATTTCAAGAAATATAAGAATCAGGGTAATCTGAATATCGTCGAGGTATTCCCGCTAATCCTAAGAAATGTTGAGGGAAAAATGTTAAATTTACTCCAATAAATATAATAAAAAATTGAATTTTTAAAAGATAGGGGTTTAAGGATAATCCTGTAAATAAAGGATATCAGTGAATAAATCCCCCTAAAATAGCAAATACAGCTCCCATAGATAATACATAGTGAAAATGGGCTACTACATAATAAGTATCATGAAGAGTAATATCAATTGAAGAATTAGATAAAATTACTCCTGTTAATCCTCCAACTGTAAATAAAAATACAAATCCTAATCTTCATAAGATGGATGGGGAGTAATTAATTTGTGTTCCGTGGAAAGTGGCTAATCATCTAAAAATTTTAATTCCAGTTGGTACAGCAATAATTATTGTTGCTGATGTAAAATAAGCTCGAGTATCAATATCTATCCCTACAGTAAATATGTGATGTGCTCAAACAATAAATCCTAATAATCCAATAGCTAATATAGCATAAATTATACCTAAACAACCAAATGTTTCTTTTTTACCTCTTTCTTGGGAAATAATATGAGAAATTATCCCAAATCCTGGTAAAATTAGAATATAAACTTCTGGATGACCAAAAAATCAAAATAAATGTTGATATAAAATTGGATCTCCTCCTCCGGCTGGATCAAAAAATGATGTATTTAAATTTCGATCTGTTAAAAGTATAGTAATAGCTCCCGCTAATACAGGTAATGATAGTAGCAATAAAAATGCGGTAATACCTACAGATCAAATAAATAAAGGTATTTGATCAAAAGATAAATTGTTTAATCGTATATTAATAATTGTAGTAATAAAATTAATAGCCCCTAAAATAGAAGAAATTCCAGCTAAATGAAGGGAAAAAATAGCTAAATCGACAGATCTTCCTCCATGGGCAATATTAGATGAAAGAGGGGGATATACTGTTCATCCTGTTCCGGCTCCATTTTCTACAATTCTTCTTGAAATTAATAAAGTTAGAGAGGGGGGTAAGAGTCAAAAACTTATATTATTTATTCGTGGGAATGCTATATCAGGAGCCCCTAATATTAATGGTACAAGTCAATTACCAAATCCTCCAATTATAATAGGTATAACTATAAAAAAAATTATAATAAAAGCATGTGCTGTAACGATAGTATTATAAATTTGATCATCTCCAATTAAAGATCCTGGGTTTCCTAACTCAGCTCGAATTAATAATCTTAATGAAGTTCCCACTATACCAGCTCAAATTCCAAAAATAAAATATAGTGTTCCAATGTCTTTATGATTTGTTGAATAAAGTCATTTTCGCTATAAAAAATAAAATGGCTGAGTTATAAGCGATAAATTGTAAATTTATTTACGGGAAATAAATCTCTTTTATTAAATTTAGCTTTGTATTCATTAATGATATAAAATTGCAAATTTTAAGGAGTAGAAATTTCTATTAAGGCTTAAAGAATAATTTCTTTATAAATAATTTTGAAGATTATTAGTTTAGTTTAACTTAAAACCTTAATAAAAAAAAAAAGTTCTAAAAATTATCCCAAATAAAGAAATAAAAGAAAAAAAGTTAATTGTTAAAAAATAATTATTTTTAATGAAGATTTTTAATCATTTTATTTTTAAATAATTAAATATAAAAGCAGAATATCTAATACGAATATAAAAAAATAATATAATTAATCTTATTATAATAAAAATAAAAATTAATATATACATGTTATTATTAATTAAAAAATTAATAATAATTCATTTAGGGAAAAATCCAATAAAGGGGGGTAAACCTCCTAGAGAAAGGAAATTAATTATTAGATTGATTTTAATAAAAAAATTTATATTATTAATAAATAATTGATTAATAAAGTATATATTTAAAATATAAAATAAAAAACATATAATTCTAATTATAAATGAATATAATAAAATGTAAAAAAGTCATAAAGTTTCTCTAATTATAATAGCTGAAAGTATTCACCCTAAATTATTAATAGAAGAAAAAGCTATTAATTTTCGTAATGAAGTTTGATTTAAACCCCCAATTGCCCCAATTAAAATATTTATAATAATAATAATAATAATAAAATTATTATTTAAATAATAGGATAAAATAATTATAGGGGTGATTTTTTGTCAGGTTATTAAAATAAAATTATTTAATCATGATAAACCTTCAACAATATTAGGGAATCAAAAATGGAAGGGGGTTCTTCCTATTTTTATAAGTATTGAGGAATTTATTATAATAGAAATAAAATTATTCAATTCAAAATTTTTTATTAAGATTATTTTCATTAAAATTGTAAATAAGAAATTAATTGAGGCAATAGATTGAGTTAGAAAATATTTTAAAGATGCTTCAGTTGATAATAAATTAGATGAATTAGAAATTAGGGGGATAAATCTTAATAGATTAATTTCTAATCCAATTCAACACCCAAATCATGAATTTGAAGCAATAGAAATTAAAGTTCTAAAAAATAAAATAAAGTAAAAAAATATCTTATTTGAATTAAATAAAAAAAAAATTTAAAATAAGAAATAATTATATTTCTTTTAAGAATTTAAAATTCAAATATTTATATTTTAGTGTAAGATGCACAATAGTTTTTGATACTATTAGGTATAGTTTAATTCTATAAAATATAATAAAGGTAAATAATTTACTTAATTTATCCTATCAGAATAATCCTTTAATCAGGCACTTTATTTTTAAAAAAAAGGATTTCCTTTATAGTTGGGGTATGAACCCAAAAGCTTAAATTTAGCTTATTTTTAA